GTATCAGCATCATACAAATATGACCTTCTTTTGAGTGAAAAGACTGAAAACGAAATACCAATAGACGAGAGGCCCTGCATTAATGAGAACCATGCTAAAGAGATTAGTCTAAAGGTTTTTGAGGACTATAGAAAGAGTGAGGGAAATCCGTATAGGAAGGAGCCGGTTCTAAGAAGCCTTACGCATATGCACCCTGGCAACCACGATCCATCGAACGACCAGCGACTGAAGCCTGATGACTCGTGGTGGGTCGCTCTGACAACGGCGCGTGAACAATTTTGGGAGCAGGATGAAGTCAAAGGTTCTGCGACCAACCTACGGCGTAAAAACGGGGTTGTTATAAGCCAGATAGAAAGGTATCCACATTCCCCTCTTTTTTTGGGCTTCTTAGAAAATTCAATAGTGTATTCGTTTAGGATATTGAAATCCCGCGTGCAAAATTTGATGTATACGTTTGGAATCAAAAAAGGGGACCGTTTCACTCGTAAGGGATTTAAGAACAAACAGACAAAAACAAAAAGAAAGCCAAAAGCGAAAAGGGAACCAAGCAGAAACCGATTAGAAATAGACCCCGAACAAGAGGAGTTCCGGATGCTTGGAATAGAGTCATGGGAGGAGCTTTATTGTGGGCTAGGCATAAGGGGGATGATATTAATCTGGAATTCCTTTGTTCGAAAATATATAACCTTGCCTTTAGCGATAATAGCAAAGAATATTGGTCGGATCTTATTGTTGCAGCAGCCCGAGTGGGATGAGGATCGAAAGGAGTGGGAAAACGAGATTTATCTTTTATGCAACGATGAAGGTTTGCTTCTACGCGATGGAGAGATATCTATCAAGAACTTTCCGGAAGAATGGTGGGATTACGGTTTTCAAATTAAAGTTTTATATCCTTTGGAGTTGAAACCTTGGAACACAGCGTATACGCAAAGGCAAACCCAGAAATATGCTTTTATCAGGGCTACTTGGGGCCTAGCTGACTATCCTTGGGGTCCTGTCCGAACCAATCAGCCCTTCATTTTTTGGGGGCCCATTTGGAAACACCTAGTCAAAAAAAGTCAAAAAGTAGCAGCAGCAAAATTGGAAGGGAACACCTTGCAAGTTATAAGAAGCCTTTTAAACACAAAAATAGAGCACCATTTAGCTAGAGTTTTAAGAAACTTAAAAGAAAGCATAAAATGGTTTAAAGAAAGCATAAAAGAGGTTAAAGAGGGGGTTCTAGTTCTAAAAAGAAGCATTTTGAATATAATAAAAAAAAATACACGAGTGAAAGAGATAGGGGGAGCTAAATCGAGTGAAACGGCACAAGATTCTATAAATGAACCCAGCAATGAGAAAATTAATGAATCATTGAGTGAAATTAGCTCTACAGCTTCTACCAATTCCGAAGAAAAAATACAAAATCTGATTAATAGAACAAGGACAATCAACAATGAAATAGAAAGAATTACAAAAGAAAAACAAAAAAGAACTCCAGGACTAAATAATAGTCCTAACAACAAAAAGCAAAATAATAATGTCGAATTACCAAAAAATTTTTGGAAAATAGTCAAAAGAAAAAATGTTCGATTTATAAGTAAATGTAAATATTTTCCAAAAATATTCATTGAAAAAATATATCAAATATACCTAGATATCTTGCTATATATCATTCAGATTCCTAGAATCCATGTAAGAAAAAAGAAAGAAATTTCCAATACTGAAACAAATCAAAAACGAATTACCTTGCGACAGATTGTTCCGACATTTGCTTCCTTGCCAACTTTATCTTCCCTGTCGCAAGCGTATGTTTTTTACAAATTATCACAAACCCTAGTTAATGATAAGTTAAGAGCTGTTCTTCAATATCGCGGAACGTCTTTTTTTCTTAAGACTCCAATAAAGGATTCTTTTGAAAGACAGGGAATATTGCCTTCTGAATTAAAGCATAAGAAAATTCAAAATTTTGGAACAAATCCATGGAAAAACTGGTTAAGAGGTCAGTCTCAATACAATTTATCGAAGGTTCATTGGGAGCGAGTAGGCGCAAAAATCTGGCGAAATAAAGTCAACAGACCCCCTACGTCCGAACCTACAAATTTAAATAAAGGAGATGCATCTGAAAAAAACCCATTATTTCCTTCCAAAAAACAAGATGATTCTGAAGTATATTCATTAGTAAGAAATCAAAAAACTAAGTTTCAAAAAAACTATAAATATGATCTTTTAGCATATAACTACATTTCTTCAGAAACTGAGAAGGACTCAAAATGGCCATTACAAGTAAATAATGACTTATTTCCAGAGGAGATTCGTTTCAAGATTTATTTCAACGATTATATACTAGATAAGACGTTTCTAGACCAGATTTATCGAGCCAATACTTATCTACACAATTATCTAGACAATACTTATGTAGACAAGGATTATCCCAAGGATTTTCTAGACACTAGGTTTCTACACAAAATAGACAGTAGGTTTCTCGACAATTTCAGGGAGCCTAGAGACGAGCCTTATCGAGAAGCGGATTATTACAAGCAGTATCTAGACAGGGTTTATCTACGCACGAAGTCTGTAGACAATTATATCGACAACAAGGTTTATCTAGACAGACTTGTAGGCAAGACTTCTCTAGACACTTATTTAGACAAGGTTTATATGTCTCTGAAAAAAAGGGGCAAGAAAAAACCTGAAAGAAAATATATGGACTTTGATTGGAAGATTTTCGAAAAATACATAATAGATTTTGAGGGCAGTAGGAAATATCGCTCCTTTGACCGTAAGAAAAAATATGTTTTGAAACAAAAAATGACAACGAAGGCTATTAAAAAAAGAACACAGATTATAAGAAGGAAAGATATTACGACAAGGAAAGATATTACGATAAGGAAAGCTATTACGACAAAGGAAGATCTTTATCATGCGAAAAAGCCTTGGGCTGTGGAAATTATAAGGGTAAAGGATGAAATCAAGAAAAAAATTAAAGAAATTAAACCTGCGAATGCTGCACTCCAGAAACCTTGGAAACAAAAAGTACAACATAGGCCCGCGCGTGTGCTCAAGGTTAGTAACAAGATTGGTCCTCCGTCTAAAACTACCGTGCCCACTAAAACTGGCTTGCCCAAGAGCTTTCGACTAGTTCGTGGCCCGGGTCCTTTAGAGACGGCACCCGATCGGAAGCCGTTCTTGGCGGCTCAAAAAAGAGAGGCGAAGATTGCTAAAATAATTGCGACTAAGAAGGCAGGTCTTATTGATAATATCCTTCCAACCTGGAAGAAGAGTGACGAAGTCCGGTCAGACCTCATAACAGCCCGGAAACGCTTCAAAATGTGGGCGGACGCGGTTAACAAAATTCACCCAGCTAGCCACAAAAATTCCCTGTTATGGTATGAACACACCGAAAAGATGCTAAAAAAATTCCAACAACTCAAACACCGGGGCTTTTTGGGCTTGACGGAAGAGAATACTGACCCAATCTTAAACAAAACCCAAAGAAGAAAGAACGCCACGTCTATACTGGGATTTTGGAGAGGACTGAATAAACAAACCTTACAGGCACCCAGAGCCAATTTAAACGAGGAACAGGAAGATTGGTTTTTCCCAGAATTTATGCTCCGTAAGAAGATATATCAAATGAATTCCTGGCTTAGCCCTACGAAGTTACTTCTTTTAAATTTCAGAGGAAAAAGAACAAAAGTTCGTAAAGGAAAAGGAAAGATATTACGAGAAGAAAAAGCAAAGTATCGTGAACTAAAAGCAAAGCGATTAGGACAAGAAATAGTTGACAACAAAGACATTCAAAAAGTTATTAGAAATTTTTATGATAGAGCGTTCAGTAAATACTACCTAAAATACCATAGTAACTCACCGAGGTTAACATCGTTCGCTGACCTTAAGTGGAAATATTTGGCTTATGGCCTAAACACCGAGAAGCTGTTTGACGAGTATATGCATGAGCAGATAAACTTAAACGAACTGTTGAAGAAGACAAAAGACACTGTGCACCGTAAACGACGGCTTATGCTCTACATGACAATGGACGAGCTGGCGGTAGACAGAATTGCAGCCCAGTTTTCAACGTATGGGACTGCGTTGGACTGGATAGAAAATGGTTGGCTGACGTTCCATCCCCTATTAACCGCGTCTCTAAAAGATCTGGAAGAATTTCTTATGTATCAAGCTATAAATATTTCATTAGTTTATAATAGTAAGCAACAATCTAATCAAGGCTACGGAAAACAAAAAGAGAAGGATCATTTTGATTTGCTTGTTCCTGAAATTATTTTATCGTCTAGACGGCGGAGAGAATTGAGAATTCTAAATTCTTTAAATTACAATTTCAAGAATAGGAAGGGTGTAAATCGAAATCCAGACTTTTGCACGGAGAAAAACAGAAAAAGCTGGGGTCACTTTTTGGCTGAAAGTAAAGACCTTGATAGAGAAAAAAATGAATTAATTAAACTCAAACTCTTTCTTTGGCCAAATTTTCGATTAGAAGATTTAGCTTGTATGAATCGCTATTGGTTTGATACCAATAATGGCAGCCGTTTCAGTATGTTAAGGATCTATATGTATCCACGATTCAAAATTCGGTGATGGTACATTTTTCCTATATATTCGGTCCCATATATCTTATATGCAAGCAAGCAGATGCACATTTGCTCTGTCTTACATCATAGTATACTGTGATGAAAAGTTAATAACAAATTAATTAGATCCAGAAATAAATCACCAGAGTATTGGTCCTAAAAAATCATTTTCTTTTGTGAGTGTAAAAATGTACCGCGGACGATCCGAATCAAATTCAAAATGATTTTATTGATAAAATTAGTAAAAATACTGACGGAAATTTTGATTGTTGTGTATACCACATTCAAATTTCTGGCAGTATTTTTACGAATTACTAAAACTCATATCTGTCAAAAGGGGAGGGAAAAATTCTTTTATGGTAAAAAATTCATTCATTTCACTTATTTCGCAAGAGGCAAACAAAGAAAACAGGGGATCTGTTGAATTTCAAGTATTCAGTTTCACCACTAAGATACATAGACTTACTTCACATTTGCAATTGCACAAAAAAGACTATTCATCTGAGAGAGGTCTGCGTATAATTCTGGGAAAACGTCAACGGCTGCTGGCTTATTTGTCAAAAAAAACTACAGTACAGTATAAAGAATTCAAAGAATTAATGGACCAGTTAGAGAACAAAAAAACTCCAGTACAGTATAAAGAATTCAAAAAATTAATGGATCGGTTGACGAAAAAAACTCGTTAATTTCCGTAGTTATTTTGACTTTGATTCGTTTAAATTTTAATGAACTTCTTTTCACTTTCAGCAATTCATGAAAGAATGAATCAGGAACAAACCTCTGACTGTACCAGCTACAAGAAAAGACCTCATGATAGTTAATAGGGGACCTCACCCCCCATCAATGCATAGTCGACTGATTATTACTCTAGATGGTGAAGATGGTATTGTCTGTGAACAACTCTTGGGTTATTTACAAAGAGTGATGGAAAAAATTGCAGAAAACCAAAGAATTAGTAGCAAGTTATCAAACCGAATAGTCGGGGAGCAAATGTGGTTTCTTTTCCCTTGCTTCATACTTAACTATACTACTTTCTTCATTATTTGGAACCGTTCTTTACTCGGGTAGAGTCTTAATGGATAGCTTTATTATATTATATAAAAATTCTTTGTTCTTGTTCATTGCTAGCACAACAAGCTGGACTTTACCGAGGCTGAAAATGCACCAACTATTCCCTCCTGGGTGGAGTTTTTTCCCTATTTCTCTAGGTAATCTATAGTAATAACTTCTTCAAACCTCTTTCACTGTAGAAGAATATCATATTAGAGATTTAGGCCTTGGCCTAAACAAGAGAAAGAAACAAGCATCTAATTTTGAAATATTCACGATATGTTCCCTATGGCAACTGAGGTCATGAATTAGGGTCAACAATGAAATGAGTACGAGCCCCAAGCTATTGGTCAAGGTTGCGTGATTACCTTATCACACGCGAATCGTTTACCTGTAACTAGTCAATACCCCTAGGAAAAATTGATCACATCAGGCGGTCGAATCCACTTTGAATAAATGCATTGCTTGTCAGGTATGTGTTCGTGTATATCCTATAGATCTACCTGTTATTCATTGGAAATGGGAAACTGATATTAGAAAGAAACGTTTACTGAATTAAAATATTTCTTTTGTCATCTGTAGATTTTGTGGTAATTGCGTTAAGTATTGTCCAACACATTGTTTAGCGATGACTGAAGAATATGAACTTTCTACCTCTGATCGTCACAAATGAAATTATAATCAAATTGCTTTGGATTTATTACGAATAGCAGTAATTGATGATTACACAATTCGAACCATTTGGAAGTTGCCCACAATTCTTAACGGTTGGATTTCAGAACAAGTCCCAATTAATAACACTCAGTTAGATCGAAAAGAGTGGGGGTTTTCTTAGTGAATAACTACAAATTCAAACTAGTGATTAGTTGGTGAAGATCGTGCGTTAATTTCAATGCAAAATCAAATGTTAAGTAAGCAGGTATAACCTTATATATTAAAGTATTTTGGTTCTCTTTCCTAAACCAATTCAGAAGAAAATGGATTCAAAAACGTTAGAAACTTATTGATTCATCTAATATCTAAATCGAGTTTATTTATTTTTTTATTTCAATTCTAAATTTAGTAGATCGAAAATTGATGCCCTGCAAAAATATATCGCTTCAATGTCACATTCAGTCAAAATTTATGATACGTGTATTGGATGTACTCAATGTGTTCGAGCCTGTCCCACAGATGTGTTAGAAATGATACCGTGGGACGGATGTAAAGCAAAACAAATTGCTTCAGCTCCAAGAACAGAGGATTGTGTCGGTTGTAAGAGGTGTGAATCTGCTTGTCCAACAGATTTCTTGAGTGTTCGGGTTTATTTATGGCATGAAACAACACGTAGCATGGGTCTAGCTTATTGATACCTTACTTTAAATACTACTTAAATTTAACTTATTTGGTTTACCGAGAAAACCTATGCGTAAAAAATTGTCTGCGCATTGGTTTTCTGGCCCAAGTGTATTTTGCCTTTACTACGAATGATTTTCCTTAATTAACAATAATTGTATTTTTGCAAATAGCTGTGGGTTCTTGAATTTTTTCTTCCTCATCGAGGAAATATGGTAATTTGTTGATATACTATTTTTATATGTCTTTTATAGCTCCTTCTAGTAACCTATATATTCTCGTATCATTTTCAATCAGACACTCCATTAATCCAACTAGTGGAAAATTCTAAATGAATTCATTTTTTCAATTTCCATTGGAAATTCGCAATAGATGGACTTTCTATAGGAACGATTTTACTAACTGGATCTCTCACTACTTTAGTTATCTTAGCAGCATGGCCTCTTACTCGGGATTCTCGATTATTCTATTGTTGATAGTAGCAATGTATTGCGCTCAAATCATGCCATTTTCTTCTCAGAAACTTTATTCTAAAGGGATTAGAATTAACTCAAATTTATCTACTCCTATGGATGTAGGGAAGAGTGAAACGCATGGATTCGGCAAGAGGTTCTGCTTTTGTCGTTAGGGGTCTTGGTTTGTAGGGGTCTAATCACCCAACATTAGATTTTGAAACATCGACCATATTCTGTAGCCTTGAAAATAATTTTTCTATTTGGATTTTTGAGTTCGTTTGCTGTTAAATTGCCGATTCTACCTTTTTATACACGGTTACCTAATACTCACGGCGAAGCTCAGTACCGTACTTGTATGCTTTTAGCCGGATAATTATTAGAAATGGGAGCATATACATTGATTCGAATTCATATGGAATTATTACCTCATGCCCAGTCTATTTTTTCCTGGGGTAATGATAATAGACCCAATACAAATAATCTACGCAGCTTTACCTTCGGCTGGCCAACGTAAAAAAAGAAAAATCAAAGAATAGCCGATTCTTATGTATCCCAGATGTGGTTGATACTTATAGAAATTGGTTCGCTAACTAACGCAGGACTAAATGAAGCCATTTTACATGTACAACTAATTTAGCATAGCTTTATTAGCGCGGCCTTTTTTCTTGACAGGTAATACATCTTATTTATCTCCACGAAATGGGCGGCGGAGCCAATGCACGATGGTTAGTAGCTTTTCTATGGGCTGCCTCGCTCTGAGGGCTTTTGTTGCAGAATTAATCGTATTGTGGGGACGAATTACGAGTCAAAAATTATCCTCCCTTTTGTAATAGCAATTGGAATACTATTATATTAACGCCTATTTATTCCTTATCTATGTCACACCAGATCTTCTAGGGATCCAAGTTAGTGAATAGCCCTACGTCTTATCTTTTTGATTTTGGTCCACGTGCATTGTTTGTTGCAATCGCTATCTTTCTACCCAGACATAGGACTTGGAATCTAGCCGGATTTTGTTCTACCACTCTCAGTTGAGAAAGTTGCCGTTCTTTTATCTAGGTTTTTATAGCGGTTTTGAGTAACGAAAAAATAAGATTATTTTGAAAAACTGGTTATAGAATAGAAAAAAGAATGCTTTTTTGAATTCTTGTAAATAAATCAAAGTGATAAAAAGTTTTCATTATAACCTAATATGAGGGCTCTTTGCGAGAACCGGGCGAATCACTACCCTATTGGTACTGATTCACGCAGTTCGTTAAAAAGTTTTTTAACAAAAAGTTCCGGTACTTTGTATTCGTACGAAGCTACCTTACCTCGACATTACTGTAAATGACCCATAACTATGTAGCCCTATTCCTAATATATTAATTCCAAAATAACATATCCAAATAATAAAAAAACCTAGAGCCGCCACTAGTGCGGACTTTTCGCTCGGGAAATTCTTATTTGTTCGCATATGTAAATAAATAGCAAATATCATCCAAGTAATAAAAGCCCAAATTTCTTTTGGGTCCCAACTCCAATATGATCCCCACGCTTCATTCGCCCAAACGGCTCCTGAAATAATACCCGTAGTTAAAAAAAGAAATCCTAGACTAATTACACGATAACTCCAAAAATCCAACTGTTGAATTAATTGGCTCTTGTAATAATTCTTATCAGAAAAAAAAGAAGTATGTCTTAAAATAGTACTTTTTTTATAGCTATATTGTATTTTAGAAAATAACAATAATTGAAAAACCCAATTACTTTTCTTGCTAAATGTAAAGACTAGCAGTGCAGCTGATAATAATGATCCACACAGAAGAGCGGCATAGCTCAATATCATCATACTTACATGCATTATTAACCACTCAGATTGGAGCGCAGGGACTAATATTGCAGGTTTCTGTATTTCACTTAAAAGATTTGAAGTAGCAAAGCCTTGGGTAAAAATAGTACTTGAAGCGGTTAGTGCACTTAGATTTCGATTTTTTTTGAAATAGGCGACTATATGAAGAAGAGACAAACCCCACGACAGAAAGATTAATGATTCATATAAATCACTTAGTGGAAAATGACCGGAATAAATCCAACGAGTCATTAACAATCCTGTTAAACAAAAAAAGGTTGGTATCTTGCCCTTTTCTGATAACTTATATGGTTTTATCCGTGCAGTGACGAATACGTTGAGTAACCAAATGGAAATGACAATTGAAACAATGGAAAAGGTAATATGATTGAATATATGTTCTAGGGTTGAAAATATCATAAAAAAAGAGTAATCCCTTAAGTAATAGATGAAAAGCGGGAATTGAATTCATTTTTCATTATAAGATCTATTGTCTGCTGTTTCGACGGCATGCCGCTACTCGGACTCGAACCGAGATGCTTTAGCACTGCTTCCTAAGAGCAGCGTGTCTACCGATTTCACCATAGCGGCTTGTTCGAAGTCATACTACGCTATTTCGAGTTAATTGTCAAGCTTGACAGTGTCAGTTCAGTACAAAGATTTTTGAATAACAATCGAACTTCAGAAAAATCCCAGTTCACTTATTTCACAAACGGAAAACAACAAATCTCTGAGAATGCTGTAGTCAGTCTAAAAAAGAC